AAAAGATTGGGGATTTCTTATTCTTATATTGCTGATCTAAAAGGACTAAGCAGACGTGTCAATACTTTCTTTTTAGAACCATGAGTTCTGAGTGTGGCCCAGACCGGTACGGTGCCAATATGGATGAAACAACCCTCCCTTATTACTTATTAATTTCTAATTGAATTGCATAATTCAATTTCATTATTTATTAATGATTGGTTCGGGCTATTTTTTTTTTTTTTTTTTCAATCGAATCCAATAAATAGTGAGAGTAAATTCTAGGATTCAGAATCAGAACTACGAAAGTCGGAGTTCGGAAATCTTGGTATCCAATCCTATTCCTAAGGGATACTCTATTTTTTCTCTTAGGATTATTAACTATCAAGATCTCCTAATTATCTTATACTGCCCTTAGTAAGATAGTGTCTAGTGACTCCGTCTGGTATTAAATTAGATTGGATAGGATGAGGGGAACTCGATTTAGGAGTTGTGGAAAAGCCCGAAAATCCTTTGTATCCAAACTCACGAGAGTCTCTGAGTGCTCAGACATGCAATTAGGATGGTTTGTCTGCTCTTCTAGAGTCAAAGTTGAAACAAAAAAAAAGAATGTATGTAGTAATAATCGTGGTGGTTTCTCCCGATTCTTTCACAGAAAGACAGTATGGCTCCGATCAAAAAGGTTTCGATCAAATAGGAAATATAGATATCTGATAGAAAGTTATTTATCTTGATGGTATATTTTTATGTTTTTTGCTTATGAAGGAAGGGTACCAAAACAAACAAAAGGTCTTACTATTCTTTTCTTTATGCTTACCTGTTCCATTAGGAACATTCCTTTGAGATTTCCAAAGGTGTGTGTATTGTATTTGTACTTAATGCTTCCTGATTCTACCAGAAATCCTATAATAATATAGGAACTTATTACAAATGTATTCATGGAATTGGTTTGGTTCATCAATAGCCTTAATTCAGAATCCTATTTTGACTCTGTGCCATTGATTCCACTATGATTATTAATCAATAATGGAATAATTCCTTCGTAGAGATAGGGGACATAATTCACATGGATATAGTAAGTCTCGCTTGGGCTGCTTTAATGGTAGTCTTTACATTTTCTCTTTCACTTGTAGTATGGGGAAGGAGTGGACTCTAGGGCTAGGGTACTAATTGAGTAATCGATTGAGTAATCGAATTGTATCAATTCTTTATTGATCGTTTTGCGAAGCCTTAAAAAAACGTTTCTGTTTCAAAATTGTACTGGAATATGGTAATGCATAAAAAAATACAATTATGAATAATAATCATTCGATCAAACAATGAATGATTGCCATAATTGAATTTCGAAACTAAAATCTACGCATGATAGGAAATTTTTTCTAATCGAATTTTTCCTAAATATTCTATTTTGGTGAATCAACTCTTACCAGAATTATGGATATTACAACGAGAAAAACCAATCCCTATTTTTTTCTTTATTTGTTTCCCCTTTTTCTTAACTTTTACTGTTTGAAGAGAAAGTCTGCTGCTATAACGGCAATACATACTTTCTTTCCACAGGAAGCGATTAGCGGTTGTCCAAAGAAAAGAGGTCCTACACCTAATAAAATGAGATCTTTCTTCCGTTGAGCGATCCGTACATCGCACATTTCACGTTTGTTTTAGACTTCTAGAAATTTTTTGATGCTTTTTTTGACTCATCTCGTCACAAACAAATGTATTCTATTTATATGTAGCGAAAAAAAAATATAATTTGAGTGCTATTTAGAGGTACATCTAATATATGTACATACATATTGTAAATTGATCTATATGAAATGAATGAAGACTAGATTCGTATACAACTTTAGAAACGTTACGTGTTACGTTATATAATAAGAAATAATATATAATACTAGATAGTGTGGTAGAAAGAACTATATATATAGTTCTTTCTACCACACTATCTCAGATACTTCTACTTCTGATTCCAGCCCTATCATTTAATTTAAGACTTAAAGGTTGAATCTCTTTTATTTCTTCAATCATTGATAAGAACTAATAATTCAAGTTTCATTCAAATTAATTATTTTGGCTGACCGTTTTTACGTATATGATAAGTAAAAAAGCAGTAGGAACTAAAATAAACAGTGCAGTAGCAATAAGTGCGAGAATATTGACTTCCATAATCTTCTTTTTTTTGTTTCGCAATAACTCGGGATCTAATCCCATAGAGATGATAAATTTGACTCCTGTAAATGGGATGAATTGCATCCCGATGATACTGAATCAGATCAATATTATGAATAACAATATCTGATCTATCAAATAGATTCATCGTCGAAAATTAAATAGTATAACATAGGAAAATCTTTTATTCATACTAAATCAAAAATGCCGTTTTTGATTGGATCATAAATCCTATCATTGGATTTTCATCTTTTTTTTCACTTTTTCTTTTCTATAACCTATTATCTTCCTTATACAATTCTACTACTTATACATACAATAGTATATATACAAATACATACAATTATGAGGTATCATATGACCGGTATTCTATGGGTCATACACAGATCCAATTCAAACAGTAGAAGTGAGATGGAAAAAAGGACAGATTAAGTATAAAAAATCGAATATTCCAAAAATTGACTAAATACTAAAAGGAGGCGTTGCTTGTTTGGTCTTTTTTTTATTTAATTAGTATCTTCTTCTTGGATTGGGATTAGAACGTATACATCACAAATTCAGTATGCTATGCCATTTGAATGAGATAGGTTGTTTCCAACCAATTACTATAGAGGATACACAAACAAAACCGGAATTCGAAAAAGTGTGGTTTAACCTGAACCTGAAAAGTACTCTGTCGAGGTAATTAAGTTTATTGTGTATCGTACAATAAACGAAGATAATTTGTGTCTGCACTCCCGGTAAAAATACGGACACTCCATAATTCTATTTTGATCTCTGTCTTCCTTTTCACAGAAAAAAGAAAGATGAATTTCTCAATTCATCGGATCCTAGTTCGGGACTGACGGGGCTCGAACCCGCAGCTTCCGCCTTGACAGGGCGGTGCTCTGACCAATTGAACTACAATCCCGGCGGAATACATATTCTTATGGTTTCATAAGATCGTCATATTGTAAGAGATACACGAATGATATATTGATATCATATCCACATAAATATGTGCTTTAGCGGGAGTGATACGAATTACTAGTAACCTGCGGTTCTTTTATTGTAAAAAAGAAATAATCAATCTTTCAATAAGAAAAAAAATCCTTTCCTTGATGCTTTACTTAAGGATCATGAATGTGGATCGTTAGAAAGATCAGAACGAATGAGAAACATATAGATAGAGCAAAAAAATTGACCTTTCTCTTTATTTATACGGATCAGACATTTCTGTTTCTGTAGGACGAATTTATTATATCATACTCATGGAGCGGCGCATTTTTGGGCCGAGCTGGATTTGAACCAGCGTAGACATATCGCCAACGAATTTACAGTCCGCCCCCATTAACCGCTCGGGCATCGACCCAGGAAGAATTCATTCTAGGCTTATTGATAATCCACGATCAACTTCCTTTCGTAGTACCCCCTACCCCCAGGGGAAGTCGAATCCCCGCTGCCTCCTTGAAAGAGAGATGTCCTGAACCACTAGACGATGGGGGCATATCCGCCCGGCCGTCATCATAGTCATCATACTATGATGATAGTATGATCAGTTTTTTGGAATTGTCAATATAATCTAATGGTATGGCTAAATCCAAAGAGTCTTTCCTACTTTCTATGTTATGATTCGATAGATTTTTTTTGTTTGATTTGATACTTCACTTCATGAATGAAGCATCTCATACTATATAACTCTATATAAAATATTCCATATAACTCTATATAAAGAAGTATAGGATTCCTTCAGTTCGGTCAATGGTTGGTTCGACCTGAAAAAGGGGGTAAACCCCCATTTCATTTCTTTTTTATTCATTGCTTCGTTTATCGTTCAGATAAAATATGCCTATCACTATCTCACACTAAGTCAGAAAATGCAAAAAGGGAGAAAAGTGTTCTTTTTTATAAGAATTCGATTCGGGGTACGAATCCCCTCATCACATGATTCAAGAAAATGCCTTGAATCTATGTCGATATCGGATTCGTAAATCAAGCGAGTCTTGTTCTGATGGGTCAGGTCAGTCAAAGTAAACAAAGCAAGGGGGATCAGTCTTGAAACAATTCACTGCATTTTCTCAAAAAGAAAGAGACAAATTTTACCTCTAAGTAAATCAGATTTTTTTCTGAATGAGTTCATATGTACATATATACCTATAGTACTAGACTAGTGCATATATACATATATGCATTAGACTCCATAATAGAAAATGACTAATTCATGAATTAAATAGGGCCCTTTTAACTCAGCGGTAGAGTAACGCCATGGTAAGGCGTAAGTCATCGGTTCAAATCCGATAAAGGGCTTTTTCCAAAAAACTCAAGTCACTCAAGTCTTATTCTTCGTTTTTCAACGTAGAATAGAGATATTGTTGATAAAAAAAGAAAAAGGTAACCGCATTATAATGGGTTCCACTTATTAGGAGTTTTTTTATAGTTAAAAAGTTGAACATTGAATCATTATCATAATGACTAATTGAACTTTTATTTTAAGGGATTCCACTCTGTAGTGACATAATAGTCCTCTTCATATCTTATATATTCCATTTTTTTGTCCTGGGACAATAAATATTCTAGATATCCAATCTCTATTATTAATTGCCAAACCAAAATATTCCTACTTCCCCATTTTTCCTATCAAACTACCATAACATAAAATTATAAAAGTAAGTGGACCTAACCCATTGAATCATGACTATATCAGCTATTCTGATATATAAATTCGATATATATATTAAATCGTAGAAGCGGTTTTTGTTTTATTTCCTTGGAACATACAAGGCAATAATTTTTCGATATTTCTTATTTTATCTTCTTGTTACTGGATGTTCCATAGGAATAAATCGCTATTCTTTTCCGATACATATAAAAAA